CGTTATAGCCTGTTTCCAATACTCAGCGGCTTGAGCGAACCAAGCCTCCGCCATTTCAGAATCTCCTTGTTGAATGGCCTGTTCTCCACGGTCGGAATAGGCGGGTCCCTCCCTGAGAACCGTACTTGAGAGTTTCCTACCTCATACGGCTCGACAACCAACTCTTTTGTTTTGGTGTACCAGTTTTTTCACTTTAACCAACTTTAACTTTATATCTAATTGAATATCTAATTGAATGAGATTTCTTATAGATATTCGGTTTTTCTTGAATTAAACAAAAGAGAGTAATTACATGAGTTTCAAACTTTCATTTTGATTTAATTATTAATTATATAGAATAAGTTTTATCTTTTCTCCTACCTTCAGAAAAAAGGCATGGCCACTGTTATTAGATATTAGAATTTTCTGAAAGGTAACTATCCCGCTTTCATATAAAAATTTATATAGAATCTTTGAAAAAGACTTTTTTTCATATTTCATAAAAAAGAAAAAGACTTACTGTCTTTAGGATCTGATGCTACACCGCTGCTCAATACCTTAGGGGATAAACTCTATTACATAAGTAGATTCCTAAGATTTATCTCATATTATGATATAAATAAGCAGCTTTTGTTGTATCGGTACAAAACCTTTCCAATTGATCTTTACGGTGCTTCCTCTATCAATTAAATCTTTTTTTATCCATAGAAGAAAGTATTTAGGCATATCTAGTCTTCACTTCATATTTCGATCTATGAAGTTTATTTATTTGCTACAGCTGATAAAAAATCGTTTTGGACGATGCTTATGTAGAAAGCCCTTTTTTTGTGTTTCTAGTATTTAATTGACTAGCTATTCGTTCTTTTTTTCTATAGTGGAGATAGTCGCACGTAATGACAGATCACAGCCATATTATTAAAAGCTTGTGGTAAAAAGGGGTTTCGTTCTAATGCCCGAAAATAATATTCTAAAGCTTTGGTATGTTCCCCATTACTTGTGTGGATAAGGCCTATATTATAGAGTATATAACTTCGATCATAGGGGTCAATTTCTAGTCGCATAGCTTCATAATAATTCTGTAATGCTTCCGCATAATTTCCTTCAGATTGAGCCGACATCCGTTACGGTCGTCATTCGCTTTACCGAATTCTCCGTTTCAGAACCGTATGTGAGATTTTCATCTCATACGGCTCCTCCTTTAGGTACATAATCAAAATAATAAATATATGGAAAAATTTGATGTCATTATGACCTAAGCGGGGCTAATGTTTTTACAAGAAATCCCTAGCCAACCTTCTTGCAAAAGATCTTTTCTTACTACCAAGTGGGTTCATGCTAGATAAAAATAAAAAAGGAAACTCTAAAAATTTCTTTGTTCTCAACGCCCTTAAATTTCCAGGAATTAGTCACTTCAACAGTCTTCAATGGTTATACGGGTATCCAAAGTACGAACGAGATGGATGTTTATTGTTCCAACCATTTTAATTAGTCCCAATCCCAAAGAAGAAGAAGAAAGAAAAGGAATCATTTTGAAGAAAGTTTTCATGTTGTTGATTTCTCGGCGTAGTGCTTCTTCCCCTGTGCCTCCTATTCGTAGAGTGTATTAGTTTGATCTGTAATACGGGAACCATAGGTAAAAACCTTTTGCTCAATACTAGAATTCACAATTGAAGCATCTAAGGCTGCATTAATCGTGGATACATGACAGAAGGGATTGCTTTTTTTATATTATAAACTTCACCTTCAAAAGCGTAGATTTTTTTCAATAGTCGTTTTTCTTTCTATTCCAAATCGGCGAGAAATAAAAAAAAAAAAAAAATAATAATAATCAAATCGCACCATCTCTGTAATAAGTAAATGCCTCCTTTTCTCCGGAAGTTGTCGGAATGACTCGTAATAAGATATCGGCTACAATTGTAAAGGTTTTATCAATAAAATTTCCATTTATACGCGATCTTGGCATAGGTAGTAATCCATTCTATAACTCTTTTTATTTCCTTTACCTTTTCTTTTGTGAGAAAATTGTCTCACAAACAAAGGAATTTTATAGTACGAACTAACATAAAAGCGGAATCGTTAAAATAAAAAAACATTCTATCTACTTCCAATTTTTTCCGGTCAAAAAAGGTTTCTATTAACCATAATCTAAAAAACGATGAATAACTCGCTATTCACCCAGGTACTCAGTCATAATCCTGATGTCGGAGAGATGGCCGAGTGGTTGAAGGCGTAACATTGGAACTGTTATGTAGACTTTAGTTTACCGAGGGTTCGAATCCCTCTCTTTCCGTACTTTCAACTAATTCACCAATCTTATGTGATTAACCACAATTTATCAAATAAAAAAAAAAGAATAGATATAAAATCTACATTTCTTTGATATGGAAAATGATGGGAAGAGCAACCAAGGGATCCAAACCTCCCTATCAATCTATGATACATGAATAGGAAAAAGATTCCCCGACAAAATCCCTTACCTTCGTACCTTTTTTTTTATCAAAAAAGAGGGCTAAGGGGAGTTGTCCGAACTCTTGTTTTTAGTGATTTTTTTTACTTAAGTTAGGTTTATTAAGTCTGTCGAGAGTAATATTCTACGACAAGCAATTCATTTATTTTCAAACCGACGCATTTCCTATCTATGATTTGATTGACTAACCCTTCATATTGGAATGTGTGAAGAGTCAGATGGTTTGGCAATTCCTCGGGGGCAGATGAATCAAGAAGATTTTGAACCAAAGTTCTAGAGTTTTGTTCATCCTTCACTGTAATAATATCTCGGGGTTTGCAGCGATAACTTGGTATATCAACTATACGACCATTAACTAAAATATGTCCATGGTTAACTAATTGGCGCGCTTGAGGAATAGTCAAAGCCATACCCAATCGAAAAAGGATGTTATCCAAACGCATTTCAAGTAATTGTAATAAAACTTGACCCGTTGACCCCTTGGCTTTTCCGGCGATACGAACATATTTAAGTAATTGGCGTTCTGTAAGACCATAATGAAAACGCAATTTTTGTTTTTCTTCTAAACGAATACGATATTGCGATTTTTTTCCGGAGCGTGATTGGTTTCTAAGATCGCTTCCTGCCCTAGGCCTTTTACTAGTTAGTCCCGGTAAAGCCCCCAGACGACGTATTTTTTTAAAACGAGGCCCTCGGTAACGTGACATAAAGACTCCTTTTTTTATTGAAATTGTAACAAAACTAAACAAAATTAAAACTGAACTAAATGATAATGATAAATGACGTGAAATCCACTCCAATAAACTATTGGAATACAAAGAGTCAGAAGATATATTCTCTCAATATACAGATTTTTTTTATTGTATATACAATATATATAAATCAACTAAATCACAAAAATTTGCCTTTATTTTCTTGATTTATTTTGCAAAGATCTAACCCTTTTATCCCAATATATATTCCTATATGGAAGTTTATATGATATAATATAGATGGCGTGGTAACTCTTGGAAAAAGGTGAAAGAAGTCTTTTCAATCTTCTTTGATTTTTAAAGTACATTAAAAATCATGTAAAAAAACGACAAAATATGTAAAAGCCGGCTATCGGAATCGAACCGATGACCATCGCATTACAAATGCGATGCTCTAACCTCTGAGCTAAGCGGGCTCAAATAAAATAGCGCATACATAGAAATTCACTAAACTACTAGATCATATCAATTAACTATTCTATTCATATTTTTCCTTATCTATTTAGAATTAATAATATTCTAAATATTCTAGAACAGAATATAGCTCAAATAAATAGTGACTATTATTAAATCAATAAAACATAACCTTAATTAATTAATTATTAATTATATAGAATATAGCAATAGATCAACTTTCTAATTTTTCATTAGTTTCGAAATCAAACTAAGAAAATCTTAATTAGATCAGAAATCTTATTTTTTTTAAGTTAAATTATATCTGATTTGAAATTCTTGTTTTTTTGTTCTAACCTCATGCTATTATTATTATTTTATACTTTTTGTCTTTTTATTTTATTTCTAATAGTATAGAATTATTAGAATTAATATTCGAAATGAATATTCGAATAGAATCTTTTAGAATTATTCGAATTTTAAATCGACACAGTAGAATTCGAAGTTTCAATAATAATCATAAATTTGTTTTCATGGGAAGTAAAAAAAAAAAAAAAAGAATGGACCGTTCGACTATTTCTTCAAATTTAAGACAAAGATGAGAAAAGGAAGAACATATATATGTTATGTAATATATAACCATATTGAATTGCAAATACAAAAATGATAGAATCTTTGTTGATTAGACTAAATCAATATGGATGGGGCTCAAAAAATGAAAGAAGATATAAAAAAAAATAAAATAAGTATCTATATGTAATGAATTCCAAGGTTTCGGCATAAGAAAAGTGGAAAGACATCATAATGAGATCAAAAAAGGGGATATGGCGGAATTGGTAGACGCTGCGGACTTAATTGGATTGAGCCTTGGTATGGAAACCTACTAAGTGATAACTTTCAAATTCAGAGAAACCCTGGAATTAACAATGGGCAATCCTGAGCCAAATCCTAGTTTACGCGAACAAACCAGAGTTTAGAAAGCGAGAAAAAAAGGGATAGGTGCAGAGACTCAATGGAAGCTGTTCTAACAAATGGAGTTTACTACTTTGTGTTGATCAAATGATTCACTTCATAGTCTGATAGATCCTCGGTGGAACTTATTAATCGGACGAGAATAAAGATAGAGTCCCATTCTACATGTCAATACTGACAACAATGAAATTTATAGTAAGATGAAAATCCGTTGACTTTTAAAATCGTGAGGGTTCAAGTCCCTCTATCCCCAACTCTACTCCCCCAAAAAGTCCGTTTGACACCTTACCCTTTTTTAGTTATTCAAGAATTCATTATCTTTTGTCATTCATCCTACGCTTTTACAAACTATAATTTCGTTTCTTATTATATACAAGTCTTGTGGGATATATCATACACGTACAAATGAGAAAGAAATATCAATTTGAATTATTTAT